GGAACACATTCCAACCAATTCCCAAAAAATATAAATTTGTATCAAATTCGAACTAGTAACTAATCCCAACATCGAAGTACTGAAAAAACTCATATAAGCAAAAAATCTCAAGTATCCTTGATCGTGAGCCATATAATTATCACTATAAATAAGAACCATAATTCCAACAGTAGTGATTAACATTGACATAATAGAAGTAAGTGGATCGATCAAGTAGCCGAATTCTAAAGAAAAATCATTATCGAGGGTCCAAGACCATACATATTGATAGATAGAACTGCTTTTTATTTGCTGAATAGACAGATTAGTTGAAAAAATCATGACTATACTTAACAATAAAATACTCGAAAAAGCCCACATACGACGGAGATTTTTTGTTGCTGTCGGAAAAAGAAGAAGTCCCACTCCTATTAACATAGGAACTGGAAGTGGAAGGAAAGGTATGATCCACGCATATTGATATGTCTGTTCCATAAAAAAAAGTTTTTTAATTCTTAATTAATATTAATTGTTTCCGATTCACCGGATCTTACCTCTTTTTGAAAGGAGTCAATAAAAAAATAAAGATATGCACTAACTTAATAACTTAAATAGAAATAGAATTTTTGAATTTTTATTTCTTTTTATACTTATTCTTTAGAAGTTTCTGCTAAATACTTCAAATATTCAAATCAAGAAGTTACAATTGGTCAAATCATATGAAAAAAGCAGATTAATTACTAGTCTCCTTCGAACTTTCAAATTCAAGTTAAATTTGGCATATTTTTCGCGAATTTGACAAGTTACTAAAAAAAAAAAAGAATATGCGATTTTCCCATATCTTTCACACATCTTATGTATTCTTTTTGATTTTAGAATCAAAAATATTATCTAGAAAAGAAATACATAATGAATTGGCAAAGCGCAAATTTCTTTTGAACAATAGATGTCTTTCACATCCAGCTATACCAATGAGTAATCTCTTAATTTTTATTTAAATGGCAGTTCCAAAAAAACGTACTTCTGCATCAAAAAAGCGTATTCGTAAAAATTTTTGGAAAAGGAAGGGGTATTGGGCAGCGTTAAAAGCGTTTTCCTTAGGGAAATCTATTTCTACCGGGAATTCCAAAAGTTTTTTTGTGCAACAAACAAATCAAATAAAATAAGTAATAAAACATAACATCTTACAATAATCTGAATCGGCTTAACTCAAAAATTGACTCATTTCGTTTCGAAAATAAAATTCCCGCTTTCCATTCCCTGTTGAGTTAATCAATAGGAAATGGAATTTGTTTCGCTCTTAGAATTAGAATAAGGATTTTTCTCTTTACCATACTGAATTCAAAAAAAAAAAAAGAATCCTTTTTTTTTTGACAAAAAAACATAAGATACGTAATTGTCTTTTTAGTATATTTTCTCATTTCCAAGGTGGGGAGTATTATTTTCCCCATCAGCCTGTTTCTTACAATAATATAAGCAATAATATAAGGTTTTCTTTTTTCTCTAGATCCACGTTTTCTCTATAGAAAGGCGAGTAAAAAATCAAAATCATTGAAACTAATTGATTAAAATTCTAAACCTTTTTGTGTAACTTTCTTCTTTTTGGATTTTCTATGAATTCCTATATAGACTCCCATATATTTATTGCCATCAATCCACTCAAAAACACTTAACAAATTTTTTTGGATAAATATGTGTCAATTTTTACTGATCCAAAATTTTTTTGTTCATTGATAAAATGGATTTTTTGGTTTCGATGTTTGAAATCAAATAAATCAAAAACAGTTCATTAAAACAAAACAAAAATGTTTTTTTTTGGGGGGGGGGTTCTATCCTTTAATTCATAGTTGGACTATCTAGTTTTCCAAGAGTTCAAGTCGAGGAGAGTCTAAAATACACACTAAAACTAAGACCCTAAATTCAAATAATGAACCTTCAAATACCTATTTGAACGAATTTTTATTCATCAATTTGAATCTTTCCTAAAAAATATTGCAACAATTTAATTCTTAAATCTAGACGATTGCTTATTCATAGGGTATTATGAATTCAAGACAAGCCGCTATGGTGAAATTGGTAGACACGCTGCTCTTAGGAAGCAGTGCTAGAGCATCTCGGTTCGAGTCCGAGTGGCGGCATGTCATCTCCTAAAAAAACTAAATAGATCCTATAATGAATTCAATTTCCGATTTCCTTTTTATAATTATGGGACTCCTTAAAAAAAAATTATGATATTTTCAACTTTAGAGCATATATTAACTCATATTTCTTTTTCGATTGTTTCAATTGTAATTACAATTCATTTCATAACTTTTTTAGTCGATGAAATCGTAAAACTATATGATTCATCCGAAAAGGGGATGATAATGACTTTTTCCTGTATAACAGGATTATTAGTTACTCGTTGGGTTTATTCGGGACATTTTCCACTAAGTGATTTATATGAATCATTAATGTTCCTTTCATGGAGTTTTTCCCTGATTCATATAGTCCCGTATTTCAAAAAAAATCAAAATCTTCT